GGGTTCAATTCCTGCTGGATGCACGCGAACGGGAACGTTCCATAAGTCTATTGGAACAGTCTCTCTATCCATGGAATCTCATCCATCATCCATACATAACGAATTGTTATGGTATATTCATACCATAACATAAGAACAATAAGAACTCGAATTCTTATCGATACTGGAACTCAGAGCATAGGAGGGAAAGTCGATTTATGGATGGAATCAAATACGCAGTATTTACAGAAAAGAGCCTTCGTTTATTGGGAAAGAATCAATATACTTCTAATGTCGAATCGGGATTCACTAAGACAGAAATAAAGCATTGGGTCGAACTCTTCTTTGGTGTTAAGGTAGTAGCTGTGAATAGCCATCGACTACCCGGAAAGGGTAGAAGAATGGGACCTATTCTGGGACATACAATGGATTACAGACGTATGATCATTACCCTTCAACCGGGTTATTCTATTCCACTTCTAGATAGAGAAAAGAACTAAAGGAGAATACTTAATAATACGGCGAAACATTTATACAAAACACCTATCCCGAGCACACGCAAGGGAACCGTAGACAGGCAAGTGAAATCCAATCCACGAAATAAATTGATCCATGGACGGCACCGTTGTGGTAAAGGTCGTAATGCCAGAGGAATCATTACCGCAAGGCATAGAGGGGGAGGTCATAAGCGCCTATACCGTAAAATCGATTTTCGACGGAATCAAAAAGACATATCTGGTAGAATCGTAACCATAGAATATGACCCTAATCGAAATGCATACATTTGTCTCATACACTATGGGGATGGTGAGAAGAGATATATTTTACATCCCAGAGGGGCTATAATTGGAGATACTATTGTTTCTGGTACAAAAGTTCCTATATCAATGGGAAATGCCCTACCTTTGAGTGCGGTTTGAACTATTGATTTACGTAATTGGAAGTAACCAATTAGGTTTACGACGAAACCTAGAAATCGATCACTGATCCAATTTGACTACCTCTACGGGATAGACCTCAACAGAAAACTGTTGAGTAACGGCAGCAAGTGATTGAGTTCAGTAGTTCCTCATAGAAAATTATTGACTCTGGAGATATGGTAATATGGAGAAGACAAAATTGTTTGAAGCACGCACAGAACCGGAAGCGCCCCTTGTTTCAAAGAGAGGAGGACGGGTTATTCACATTTAATTTGATGGTCAGAGGCGAATTGAAAGCTAAGCAGTGGTAATTAAGACCTCCGGGTGAAAATAGGGATGTCTCCTACGTTACCCATAATATGTGGAAGTATCGACGTAATTTCATAGAGTCATTCGATCTGAATGCTACATGAAGAACATAAGCCAGATGACGGAACGCGGAGACCTAGGATGTAGAAGATCATAACATGAGCGATTCGGCGGATTTGGATTCCTTTTCTATATATCCACTGATGTGGTACTTCATCATACGATTCATATAAGATCCATCTGTCTAGAGATCGTCATATACATCTAGAAAGCCGTATGCTTTGGAAGAAGCTTGTACAGTTTGGGAAGGGGTTTTTTGAGAAAAAAGAAGAATCTACTTCAACCGATATGCCCTTAGGCACGGCCATACATAACATAGAAATCACACGTGGAAGGGGTGGGCAATTAGCTAGAGCAGCAGGTGCTGTAGCGAAACTGATTGCAAAAGAGGGTAAATTGGCCACTTTAAGATTACCATCTGGGGAGGTCCGTTTGGTATCCCAAAACTGCTTAGCAACAGTCGGACAAGTGGGTAATGTTGGGGTGAACCAAAAAAGTTTGGGTAGAGCCGGATCTAAGTGTTGGCTAGGTAAACGCCCCGTAGTAAGAGGGGTAGTTATGAACCCTGTGGACCACCCCCATGGGGGCGGTGAAGGGAAAGCCCCCATTGGTAGAAAAAAACCCACAACCCCTTGGGGTTATCCTGCGCTTGGAAGAAGAACTAGGAAAAGGAAAAAATATAGTGATAGTTTTATTCTTCGTCGCCGTAAGTAAATACGTAACTAGGAATATGGAAAATTGCATTTTTGGAATTTGCAATAATGCGATGGGCGAACGACGGGAATTGAACCCGCGCATGGTGGATTCACAATCCACTGCCTTGATCCACTTGGCTACATCCGCCCCTTATACAGCTAAAAGATTTTCTCTTTTTTCCATTCATCATTATTCTATTTATTCTGACCTCCATACCTCGATCGAGATAGTGGACATAGGATGCCACTCTTTAAAAAGAAAAAAGGAGTAATCAGCTGTGACACGAAAAAAAACGAATCCTTTTGTAGCTCGTCATTTATTGGCAAAAATCGAAAAGATCAATATGAAGGAGGAGAAAGAAACAATAGTAACGTGGTCCCGGGCATCTAGCATTCTACCCGCAATGGTTGGCCATACAATCGCGATTCATAATGGAAAGGAACATATACCTATTTACATAACAAATCCGATGGTAGGTCGCAAATTGGGGGAATTCGTGCCTACTCGGCATTTCACGAGTTATGAAAGTGCGAGAAAGGATACTAAATCTCGTCGTTAACTGAATTCAGAATAGAAAGATTCAGAATAAACCCATTTTATATCAAAATAAAGTAAAGGTAATCGGGTAATAACCTTATTTATGACAAGTTTCAAATTGGTAAAGTATACCCCTAGGATAAAGAAAAAGAAGAACGAGCTAAGGAAACTCGCAAGAAAAGTTCCAACCGATCGTCTACTTAAGTTCGAACGGGTTTTCAAAGCTCAAAAACGCATACATATGTCTGTTTTCAAAGCACAAAGAGTTCTTGATGAGATTCGCTGGCGTTACTACGAGGAAACCGTTATGATACTCAACCTCATGCCTTATCGAACATCTTATCCCATCTTAAAGTTGGTTTATTCGGCAGCAGCAAATGCTACTCATTATAGGAATTTCGACAAAGCGAGTTTATTCATCACTAAAGCCGAAGTTAGTAGAAGTACTATTATGAAAAAATTCAGACCTCGGGCTCGAGGACGCGGTTATCCTATAAAAAAAACCATGTGTCATATAACAATTGTACTAAATATAGTAAAGAAATCAAAAAATCTTTAGATTAATCTAAGATTTCGATTCCCAATAAAAAAAAAAATAGAATAGAAAAATATGGGACAAAAAATAAATCCACTCGGTTTCAGACTTGGTACAACCCAAAATCACCATTCCTTTTGGTTCGCACAACCAAAAAATTATTCTGAAGGTCTACAGGAAGATAAAAAAATACGGAATTGTATCAAGAACTATATACAAAAGAATAGGAAAAAAAGCTCGAATAGAAAAATAGAATCAGACTCAAGTTCCGAAGTAATTACACATATAGAAATTCAAAAAGAAATTGACACAACCCACGTCATAATCCATATTGGATTCCCCAATTTATTAAAAAAAAAAGGAGCAATCGAAGAATTAGAGAAAGATCTCCAAAAGGAAGTGAATTCTGTAAACCAGAGACTTAATATTGCTATCGAAAAAGTTAAAGAGCCTTATAGACAACCTAACATTCTTGCAGAATATATAGCTTTCCAATTAAAAAATAGAGTTTCATTCCGAAAGGCAATGAAAAAAGCCATTGAATTAACTAAAAAAGCAGATATAAAGGGAGTAAAAATCCAAATTGCAGGTCGTCTAGCAGGGAAAGAAATTGCACGTGCCGAATGCATCAAAAAGGGTAGACTTCCCCTTCAAACAATTCGCGCTAAAATAGATTATTGCTGCTATCCAATTCGAACTATCTATGGAGTATTAGGTGTAAAAATTTGGATATTCGTAGAAGAAGAATAACTAACCTTGTCTTCCCATTCTGCCCTGTGATAGAATAAAAAAGAAAAGAACCTTATTTTTCCCGAAATCCCTGAAAAAAAGAAGAAATTATATCTCTTTCTATAAGATTTAATGAAAATTTCTAAATCTTTTAATATAATTGCTATGCTTAGTGTGTGACTCGTTAGTTTTTTCTTTAAGGCCAAAAATGGGATTCGAAAAAATTGACCGAACCCTACTAAAAATAGAAAAAAACTTAGTAATTCTATAAAATTAACTAAATAACCAACCTATTGCTTCGTATTATCAAGATCCTAACTAAGAAACAGTCACTATGTGAATAAATACATCGATCATAAATGAGCGGATCTATCATATAGTTGTAGCAACTGCATTTTTTTCTCTAAAAAAGAAACAGGATTCTAGGTTGTGAAGCAAAACTAAAAGGATGTGGATAAAAGGAGGGATGATAGATAGAAGGAAAAAGAATAAGAAAGATATAGGATTCCGATGTGTATGGTCTATGGATTACACCATAAAAAGCAATGTGATAAAGCACAATATATTAAAATAATAAAAATAAGAGAGAATTCGAAATCGTAACTTGAAACAAAAAATACAAATTAAAAGCAATAATAAGGAGTAGCCCGTGTTAATAAAACTGAGAAAATTGACTCGGAAAGAAATTTTTTGGAAGCTCCATTGCAGGATTCAAACCTAACCATTAAAGGAGAAGCTGTGGGAACGACAAAACCTATGACTGGATAGGATTTTATTGAAAAGAATCCTAAAACTTCATTGGGTGGGATGGCGGAACAAACCAAAAAAATTGCTTTATTTGGTAAGTTAGAAATTAACAAATAAGACAGGAAAGAGTAAAAATTCGCCCGCGAAATCTTTATTGCATTAGAATACTTTACCACGATTCAATAAGAGTAAAAATAAGGGAATTCCTTAGAAAAAGAAGCATTACATTATATCCAAATATAGAATTTGAATATATTATAGATCTTCTTTCTTAACTATATATTTTTCTATTATATATTGATGTGTATCTATCCGTAATATCTTTGAATATTTATTAGGAATTAGAGAAATTTGCATGCTTTCTCATTTTATTCGCGAGGAGCTGGATGAGAAGAAACTCTCATGTCCAGTTTTGCAGTAGAGATGGAACTAAGAAAGAACCATCGACTATAACCCCAAAAGAACTAGATTTCGTAAACAACATAGAGGAAGAATGAAGGGAAAATCCCATCGAGGCAATTGTATTTGTTTCGGTAGATACGCTCTTCAAGTACTTGAACCCGCTTGGATCACAGCGAGACAGATAGAAGCAGGGCGAAGAGCAATGACACGATATGCACGTCGTGGTGGAAAACTATGGGTACGTATATTTCCCGACAAACCGGTTACAATGAGACCCACAGAAACACGTATGGGCTCTGGAAAGGGATCCCCCGAATATTGGGTAGCCGTTGTTAAACCGGGTCGAATACTTTATGAAATGAGCGGAGTATCCGAAACTGTAGCTAGAGCAGCTATGGAAATAGCTGCCAGTAAAATGCCCATACGAAGTCAATTTCTTCGATTAGGGATATCGAACCCTCAAAAAGAATATTGAAAACCCAGATTTGTCCTTCTATAAATAGATAGACAATATTGATTTCCTCCTTTTGCATTGAAATAATAAATTGAAATCAAAATAATATGATTCAACCTCAGACCCTTTTAAATGTAGCAGATAACAGTGGAGCCCGAAAATTGATGTGTATTCGAGTCATAGGAGCTGCTGGTAATCAGCGATATGCTCGTATTGGTGATGTTATTGTTGCTGTAATCAAAGACGCAGTGCCCCAAATGCCTCTAGAAAGATCTGAAGTAATTCGAGCTGTAATTGTACGTACATGTAAAGAATTCAAATGCGAAGACGGTATAATAATACGCTATGATGACAACGCAGCAGTTATCATTGATCAAAAAGGAAATCCAAAAGGAACTCGAGTTTTTGGCGCGATTGCCGAGGAATTGAGAGAATTGAATTTTACTAAAATAGTTTCATTAGCTCCTGAAGTATTATAAATACTAGTAGACGAGATATAGATCAAAGAAAAATTAGTAGATTGTTTTTCACGTATATGCTTTAAAAAAAAATTAAAAGAAAAAAGAAAACATGTTCATTATAGAAAAATAAGGAGGAACCTAGAATTAGAGTCTTATGGGCAAAGATACTATTGCTGATTTACTAACCTCTATAAGAAACGCGGACATGAATAAAAAAGGAACTGTTCGAGTAGTATCTACAAATATTACCGAAAACATTGTTAAAATACTTCTACGAGAGGGTTTTATTGAAAGTGTTCGAAGACATCAGGAAAATAACAGATATTTCTTGGTTTCAACTTTGCGGCATCAAAAGAGAAAGACTAGAAAGGGAATATATAGAACTAGAACCTTTTTAAAGCGTATCAGCCGACCTAGCTTACGAATTTATGCTAACTATCAAGGAATTCCTAAGGTTTTGGGCGGAATGGGAATTGCTATTCTTTCTACTTCTAGAGGTATAATAACAGATCGAGAAGCTCGACTAAAGAGAATCGGGGGAGAAGTCTTATGTTATATATGGTAATGGCCCCGCCTATAGTGCACGAATTCTATCTCGAACTTCCTATTTTGGAAATAAAAATCAAAAAATAGGAGAAAAAAAATATGACAGAAAAAAAAAATAGGAGAGAAAAAAAAAAACCGAGAGAAGCAAAAGTAACTTTCGAAGGTTTAGTTATGGAAGCCCTACCCAACGGAATGTTCCGCGTTCGGCTAGAAAATGACACCATCATCCTGGGCTATATTTCAGGAAAAATCCGGTCCAGTTCTATACGAATACTTATGGGGGATAGGGTCAAAATTGAAGTAAGTCGTTATGATTCAAGCAAGGGACGTATAATTTTTAGACTTCCCCATAAAGATTCGAAGCGTAACGAAAACTCAAAGGATACGGAAGATTTGAAGGATACCAAAGATTCAAAGGATTAGGTTTTCTAGGGTAATAAATTCCAAGTTTCCAAATTTAAATGAAGAGACTTATTTTTTCCAAAAGAGTAAATTCATAAAAGGAATACCTAAATATGAAAATACGAGCTTCCGTCCGCAAAATTTGTACAAAATGTCGCCTGATTCATAGGCGTGGGCGAATTAGAGTCATTTGTTCCAATCCGAAGCATAAACAAAGACAGGGGTAATCCTTCGAAAAGGAAGCTTTCCCCTCTAAAAAGTCAAAATAAAGTACCCACGGAAATGTCCAAATTCAAAATAAAAAAATTCAAGTAAAGAATATATTTTACCCCGAAACGGATATCTTTGTATCTTTTTTTCTTTTTGTTATTTCCAACTCATATTTATGAGATAATAAAATATGACAAAAGCTATGCCAAAAATAGGTTCACGTAAGAAAATACGTATTGGTTTGCGTAGGAATGCCCGTTTTAGTTTACGGAAGAGTGCACGTAGAATAACAAAAGGAGTTATTCATGTTCAAGCCAGTTTCAACAATACCATTATAACTGTTACAGACCCGCAAGGTCGGGTGGTTTTCTGGTCCTCCGCAGGTACTTGTGGATTCAAAAGCTCAAGAAAAGCATCACCCTATGCGGGTCAAAGAACAGCAGTAGATGCTATTCGTACAGTGGGCTTGCAACGAGCAGAAGTTATGGTAAAAGGTGCTGGTAGCGGAAGAGATGCCGCATTACGAGCCATTGCTAAAAGTGGTGTACGGTTAAGTTGTATACGCGATGTAACACCTATGCCGCATAATGGGTGTCGACCTCCTAAAAAAAGACGTCTGTAAAAGAAATAAACCGCTTTCAAGAGAAATAAACGATTCACCGATCAAATAATAATACTAGTCTATTATGGTTCGAGAGGAGGTAACAGCATCCAACCAAACACTACAGTGGAAGTGTGTTGAATCAAGAGTAGATAGTAAGCGTCTTTATTATGGCCGTTTCATTCTGTCCCCGCTTAGAAAAGGTCAAGCGGATACTGTCGGTATTGCCTTGCGAAGAGCTTTACTTGGAGAAATAGAAGGAACATGTATCACACGCGCAAAATTTGGGAACGCGCCACACGAATATTCTACAATAGTGGGTATTGAAGAATCCATACAAGAAATTTTACTAAATTTGAAAGAAATTGTATTGAAAAGTAATCTCTATGGAGTTAGAGACGCATCAATTTGTGTCAAAGGTCCTAGATACATAACCGCTCAAGATATAATCTTACCGCCTTCCGTAGAAATCGTTGATACGACACAACCTATAGCTAACTTGAGGGAGCCCCTAGATTTCTGTATTGAGTTACAGATCAAGCGAGATTGCGGATATCATACGGAACTAAGAAAGAACTCTCAAGATGGAAGTTATCCTATAGATGCTGTATCCATGCCTGTTCGAAATGTAAATTATAGTATTTTTTCTTGTGGGAATGGAAATGAAAAACACGAGATACTTTTTTTAGAAATATGGACGAATGGAAGTTTAACCCCTAAAGAAGCACTTTATGAAGCTTCTCGTAATTTGATTGATTTATTTTTTCCTTTTCTACACGTGGAGGGGGGGGGCACTAGTTTCGACCAAAATAAAAACAGATTTACTCCACCCCTTTTAACCTTTCAAAAAAGATTCACTAATCTAAAGAAAAACAAAAAAGGAATTCCATTGAATTGTATTTTTATTGATCAATTAGAATTGCCTTCTAGAACGTATAATTGTCTCAAAAGGTCCAATATACATACACTATTGGACCTTTTGAGTAAGACTGAAGAAGATCTTATGAAAATTAACAGTTTTCGTATGGAGGATGAAAAGCTTATATGGGACACTCTAGAGAAGCATCTCCCAATTGATTTACCTAAGAACAAGTTCTCGCTTTAAATCCATTGCAATTTTTTCCTCTTTTTTTCTAGAGTTAGAATAAAAAGAAAACAATTTTGCATCTTTAGCACAATCTCTATTTTCGCGAAATGGATCATAATAAAATAGATTTTAGGTATCTAGGGAAGATTCACTTGGAAGTAACTGTTTCCTAGATACCCATGCAGGAGATTTCACGGTTGAATGAATCCACTCGAAAAATCCCTAAAAAAGACCTAAAGTTAAGGATTTATCAATGGGTAATGTTGCTCCGATACCTAACCAAAGAGCTACTGCAGTACCGATTAAAAAAACGGTCGTAGCTACTGGGCGACGAAATGGATTTTGGAATTTATTGACATTCTCTAGAAAAGGTACTGTCAATAAGCCTGTTGGCACAGAAACCATTAAGAGAACGCCCAATAACTTATTGGGTACTGTACGGAGTATTTGAAATACGGGAAAGAAGTACCACTCAGGTAATATTTCCAGGGGTGTTGCAAAAGGGTCCGCCGGTTCACCAATCATTGACGGCTCGAGAACCGCTAAACCCACATTGCATGCAATAGTACCTAGAATTACTACTGGAAAAATGTATAAAAGATCGTTGGGCCACGCGGGTTCCCCGTAATAATTATGTCCCATCCCTTTAGCTAATTTTGCTCTTAATACAGGATCATTTAAGTCAGGTTTCTTTGTTATTGGGATAGGTGAATTCTTTAGGATCCATCCCCCAAAGGAACCGGACGTGAGAATTTTTCATCATCCGGCTCGAGCAAGAATGAAAGAAATAAGACCGCGGAAGATCCACAATAGAATAGGTTATATAATGACTCAAGGTAAGAAAAGCTTTATCAGATTATCTTTTTCCGAAGTTGCGCCTATAATTACTATCCTATTCTTATGTGTAAATGCTCAATATCCAAGTGGGCTTACAAATTTGATCATGATCAATCGCTTTGTGGATTGTCTCTTGATTAGTTGGTGTTTATCCCCTCAATATCGTAAGTTTCTTACGTCCAAACAAAGTATTTACTTGTTACTAATAAAAAATCTAAAAGTTTAGCCTACGCTCTTCCTTAGATCCCCTCTTTTACTCCGATAGTATTGCCGATCGAAATCAATGCAAAGAAAATGAATGCATTTCCATACTATAATAAAAAGTAAGTGTAATAAATATAGAATTGGATCATATCACAGGACTTATTCCATTTATACTCTACGGGATCTTACGGAGCCTGTTCATGGATGACATGGTTGGGGTATGATCATAGAAAATATTCTCCTCGAGTGAACCAGCCTATCCTTCCTAGATGGGAGACTTACGTGTTGATTGGATGCGGAGACACCTTTGGTCGTGAATTCTAATGTGGCAGATCCTATTCTCTATCTGCATGGCCAAATCAATAATTCAAGTCACACACTCCCATAATCCGTCTTATTTTCTTTCGTAAAATTCGCTTCAACTATTTGTATCAAAATACTTTGGAGTTGAAGATAAGTATCCAAATGACATGTCTTATTTTACAATAACCCATGTTTGTAGCAATGAAATACCACAACCTACCCGATATGATATATGAGAATTAGAATTCTCTATGATATGCTTTCCCTATAAAGGACCCGAAATACCTTGCTTACGTATCATTGGAAAGTGCATTAACATAAATACGGCAGTAAGCAGAGGCAGTACAAAGGTGTGTAAACTATAAAAACGAGTCAAAGTGGATTGGCCCACACTAGCACTTCCGCGTAATAACTCCACTAAAGGGGATCCTATTACCGGAATCGCTTCAGGTACACCTGTCACAATTTTGACTGCCCAATAACCAATTTGATCCCAAGGCAAAGAATAACCAGTTACACCAAATGATGCAGTCAATACAGCCAAAACCACACCTGTGACCCAAGTTAATTCACGGGGTTTTTTAAATCCACCTGTAAGATATACACGAAATACGTGCAGGATCATCATTAGAACCATCATACTTGCTGACCATCGATGAACTGATCGGATTAACCAACCAAAGTTGGCCTCTGTCATTATATATTGAACAGAGGAAAAAGCCTCTGTAACCGTTGGCCGGTAGTAAAAAGTCATAGCAAAACCAGTAGCAACTTGTACTAGAAAACAAGTAAGTGTAATTCCCCCTAAACAATAAAATATGTTGACATGAGGAGGAACATATTTACTAGTTATATCATCCGCAATTGCCTGAATTTCAAGACGTTCCTCAAACCAATCATATACTTTATTGAGATAGGTAACTAGTCCGACCCCCCCTCTGAGAACCGTATATGAAAATTTCATTTCGTACGGCTCAAGCAGAAACACACAAATTTTCAACGGATATTAAAAAACTTCATCAGCTACGGTATCGGATCGATTTGCCTTGAAGATATGAAATAAGAAAAATCCAGAATTTCTTCTTTGTGATGATAATGCCAAAAAATCTCAAGTTGGCTCATCTGTCTTTCTTTCCCTTATGTTGATCGTTAGAGGCCTCTTGACTTTTCTCGTCCCTATTTTTTATTTATCCAAATCCAAATTTCTAGTAGTTTTCTGATAGAAATTATCTTGTTGCGATCCTATGAATCAGTTCAATTAAAACCTTAGATTCATACTAGAGCCACGATGATTGAGTCTCAAGCTAACCAAAAGGCAAGGGTTCTTCGAATAAAAACCGCTTGATGATCATTTATTGAATCGGTGTAATGACTAGACAAAATCGAGAGAAAAAAAAAGTTATCTTTTGGGTAAACAAAATTGGATTGGAAGGAAGAAAATTTCTTTTTTTATTAAGAACTACCTGAATTTTTTTCAGTCTGGTTGCGGGGTCTAAATAGTTAGTATGAATCATAGTTCCATTTTTTTTTCTTGATCCACTTTATGTATTTCGTGTTCCAGATACTAGAATAAATAATATCCGACGAATTAGAATCATCTTGATACAGATAACAGGCCCTTTCTATGTATTCTCAATAGGATCAATTCTAACAAGTCACACACTCATATTCCAGAGATACCGAAACAAAAAATCCACGGTCGAACTGCCAGAATGTCTAGAAATGTGCAGCTTAAAATAGAAAGGCCTTGTTTTAGTTAGTAGAAACCTAATTCATTAAAATTCCGTCCAGTAAAACAGAAGAATTATAAATTTCTAAAATGATAGATAGGAATATCGCGAATAAAGCCATTGCGACCCCCATAAGAGGAGTAGTTCCCCAGCCTGGAGCTACTTTCCCATATTCTGAATTCAAGGGTTTCAATAAACCACCTGCGCCAGTTCGTTTTGGCCTAGCTCTAGAACTATCTTCAACGGTTTGTGTAACCATAAATTCTATTTAATCATTGGTGTTGACTTTGTATACTATTCCATTGTAGTTGTAAATACACGATCTTTTCATAGATCCATTGTAATCTTGAAATTCTACAAAAAAAAATGGAAACAGCAACTTTAGTCGCCATCTCCATATCTGGTTTACTTGTAAGCTTTACTGGGTATGCCTTATATACCGCGTTTGGGCAACCCTCTCAACAATTAAGAGATCCATTCGAAGAACATGGGGACTAATTGAATTGAAGTAATAAGTCTCCCCATCTGGGAGACTTATTACTTCAATTCAATTATTTCATTTTTTAGTCGGAACCTTAGGTGCTTCTCGGAAGAAGATAGCGAAAAAAATGATCCCTAAAGTCGAAACTAAAAGGAACGTATAAACCAATGCTTCCATAGATTCGATCGTGGTTTATTTACAATTATAACTTCCACACCTATTCACTTGTCATTTGGGATCATTTCCCATATAAAAAAAGAAAAAGAGTCAAGTCAAAGAAAGGACAGGAGAAGTTTCCTATGTCAAATCAAAAAAGAGAGGTGAAAGATACCATAGCAATGTGGTATCAAGCTGTCTGTTTCCTTGTAGTTGGATCTCCAACTTTTTGGAATGTTCCAAATTCTACTTGAGCATCCAAGTCTGGATCAATACCAGCAAAAACATCTCGGAACAAGGTTCGAGCGCCATGCCAAATGTGTCCGAAAAAGAAGAGCAAAGCAAAGGTAGCATGACCAAAAGTGAACCAACCCCTTGGACTGCTGCGAAAAACACCATCTGATTTCAAAGTAGCTCGATCTAATTCAAAAATTTCCCCTAATTGGGCACGCCTCGCATATTTTTTTACAGTAGCAGGATCAGAATAACTTACTCCATTAAGTTCGCCACCATAGAACTCGACTGTTACGCCTACTTGTTCAACGCTATATTTGGATTCTGCTCTTCTAAAAGGAACGTCCGCTCTCACAATTCCCTCTTCATCTACCAAAACTACCGGAAATGTTTCAAAAAAAGTAGGCATACGACGTACAAAAAGCTCGCGTCCTTCTTTATCTCTAAAGACGGGATGTCCTAACCATCCAACAGCTATTCCATCCCCATTGTCCATTGAGCCTGCTCTGAATAATCCCCCTTTTGCGGGATTATTACCAATATAATCATAAAAAGCTAATTTTTCGGGAATTTTAGACCAAGCTTCTGATAGACTAAGATTTTCAGCTAACCCATCGCTAACTCTTCGATATATTTCTTGCTGAAAGTATCCCTGATCCCACTGATAACGAGTAGGCCCGAATAATTCGATTGGGGTAGTTGCCGACCCATACCACATAGTTCCGGCAACTACGAAAGCTGCAAAAAAAACAGCAGCAATACTACTGGAAAGTACAGTTTCAATATTGCCCATACGTAATCCTTTATATAGACGTTGAGGCGGACGGACACTAAGATGGAATAGGCCCGCTAATATGCCCAATGTACCCGCAGCAATATGATGCGAAGCTATTCCTCCCGGAACGAAAGGATCAAAACCTTCTGCGCCCCACGCAGGATTTACAGCTTGTACTTTTCCAGTTAGTCCATAAGGATCGGACACCCATATCCCAGGACCATACAAACCCGTTACATGAAATGCACCAAAGCCAAAACAAGCCACCCCTGCAAGAAATAAATGAATTCCAAAGATCTTCGGTAAATCCAAAGAGGGTTTTCCCGTCCGCTCATCACGGAATAGTTCTAGGTCCCAATATACCCAATGCCAGATAGCTGCCAAGAAACACAAGCCAGAAAACACAATATGTGCAGTTGCCACACCTTCATAACTCCAAATACCCGGATTCGTTGTAGTTCCTCCTGAAATAGTCCAACCACCCCACGAATTGGTTATTCCTAAACGAGTCATGAAGGGGATGACAAACATACCTTGTCTCCACATTGGATCCAGAACAGGATCTGAGGGATCAAAAACCGCTAATTCGTATAAAGCCATCGAGCCAGCCCAACCAGAAACTAGAGCTGTGTGCATTATATGCACCGCAAGCAATCGACCCGGATCATTCAATACGACAGTATGAACACGATACCAAGGCAAACCCATCGAAATACCCCTTTAGCAAAGAAAAATAGACACGATGTCGTTTTATTTTATCGCATTGGAAAAGACTATCCATATCCCTTCTAGGAGATTCTGTGTCAGAAAGTATGAATATTTATTTCATTTCATTAAAAATAAGAAGCCAATTCTGTTTGTAAGAAGAAAGCGAAGCAGATCTATTCTATACTCGATAAGTGCCAATATGCAATGGGTAGCTTGGGCTACTTGGAAAAACCTAGAATAGATCCCTAATCCGTCTTTGTTTATCATTCGAATCAAAAATTCCTTTTTCTTTATTCAATCTGTTTTACCTTCCTTATATGTATCATTTTTCAATCTATGTATTAATATAATCTATAGTATTCTTATAGAATAAGAAAAAATAAAGATAATAAACTGCGGATTCTTTCTTTCTCCTCCATTCTTACGTTTCCATATTAAAGTGTAGTTTTGTTACTTAAATTTAATAATATTAATCTAATATGCCGATTGGTGTTCCAAAAGTACCTTACCGGATTCCCGGAGATGAAGAAGCGACTTGGGTTGACTTATACAATGTTATGTATCGAGAAAGAACACTTTTTTTAGGTCAAGAGATTCGTTGCGAGATCACGAATCATATTACGGGTCTCATGGTATATCTCAGTATAGAAGATGGAATTAGCGATATTTTTTTGTTTATAAACTCTCCCGGCGGATGGCTAATCTCAGGAATGGCAATTTTTGATACGATGCAAACGGTGACACCAGACATATATACAATATGCCTTGGAATAGCTGCATCCATGGCCTCCTTTATTCTGCTTGGAGGAGAACCCACCAAGCGTATAGCATTCCCTCACGCTAGGATTATGCTTCACCAACCTGCTAGTGCTTATTATCGGGCAAGGACACCTGAATTTTTACTAGAAGTGGAAGAATTACACAAAGTTCGCGAAATGATCACAAGGGTTTATGCACTAAGAACAGGCAAGCCTTTTTGGGTTGTATCCGAAGACATGGAAAGGGATGTTTTTATGTCAGCAGACGAAGCAAAAGCTTATGGACTTGTCGATATTGTAGGGGATGAAATGATTGACGAGCACTGCGATACCGATCCAGTGCGGTTTCCAGAAATGTTTAAGGATTGGTAGGGGCTGGACTTCTTGTAAATTTATTTCAAACCTAAATTCGGGTTTTATGCGATTTTATAGAAAATAGAAATACTTCATGATGATGAATCCGCAGGTTAAGATCGATCTAAACCAATCCATTTTTTTCTATATACATACGACATGCCGACAGTTAAACAACTTATTAGAAATGCAAGACAGCCAATACGAAATGCTAGAAAAACGCCTGCGCTTAAGGGGTGTCCTCAGCGTCGAGGAACATGTGCTAGGGTGTATGTGCGACTCGTTCAGATCATGAGTTCAAACAAATAAGACAATTTTGGAAGTATCCATGATCAGTACCAATGAATAGGGTAGAGCTTCTCTATCCTAGATTTCTATGGTATATGGAATTTCTGGTTTCCTTTGGTGCAAATCCAATCATCTAGATTGGAATTAGAAGAAGCAATTCCCCCATTGGTAGCAAATGGTTATCTATTAAGCGGAGGAAATAGTAATAAAACGAAAAAGGCTTATGCTCCTTTATCTTAAAAGAACGGACTAAAGGGTCAGCTATTAAGCCAACTTTCATAATTAAATACCGTCACTGTATGAATAACTCTTATTGTGAAAAGAGCTATTTACTCTATAATGGATAGGTAGAGCCAAAGAATGTGAACTATACAAGTTCACAATACCTTTTGATGAAATGAAAGAGAGGGCTCCGGTGTATAGAGAGGACCTCACCGTTTAAAAGGAAACCATAGAAACGATGGAACCCACTGTTTTTTTAGTATGGTTAGAATTTGTTATTTCTATGCGAAATAACTGAAGGGAATAGAATAAAAAATCGTGGTTGGGAAGGTTATAGTAGCAAAAGCCGTTGGAATTAATATTTTATATATCGGAATAATCCGTTTTGTTATTAATGGGAAAAGGGACGGTTAAAACAAGAGAAATCATTAGTTATTCATTAAGGTTAATTTGATTCAATGACCAGAGTTCCGCGAGGATATGTAGCTCGGAGACGACGAACAAAAATGCGTTCATTTGCCTCAAACTTTAGAGGTGCTCATTTAAGACTTAATCGAATGATTACTCAACAAGTAAGAAGAGCTTTTTTTTCTTCTCATCGAGATAGAGGCAGGCAAAAGAGGGATTTTCGTCGTTTGTGGATCACTCGGATAAACGCGGCAACACGGATATATAAAGTATTCGATAGTTATAGTTTCGATAGTTATAGTAAATTAATACACAATCTGTATAAGAAGGAATTAATTCTTAATCGTAAAATGCTTGCACAAGTAGCTGTATCAAATCCAAATAATCTTTACACGATTTCTAATAAAATAAAAACCATCAATTAAAGGAGAAAAAAGTAATATACAGGAATAATTAAAAATGAATTCCCGGAGAAGGAACTCCGGGAAGATACAATAAATTAAGATTACCAAGAATCAAAACAGGATTACTTTATATAATATGAGTCTTACCTTTTTGAATAAAACATCAACAATCGGAACTTCAGTTTCGATTGTTGTTTCTTAAATTCTGGTTGGAGTTTCTTAAGTTTCGATTGGAATTGGACTTTTGTGTTAATTGAGGAATATGTCTATTTTTTCTGTTTCTAGGGCCAGTAATTATTGAAATTGACTGGGCTTGAAATTGCTTCTCATTTTCATAGTTACGAAATGGTAAGAAAGATAAAATACGAGCCTGTTTTATAGCAAGAGTAATTAATCGTTGTTGTTTCAAGGTTAATCTATTTATTCGTCTGGATAATATTTTTCCTTGTTCACTAATAAATCGATTAATTAAACTCATGTTTCTATAATCAATTCGATCCCCCGGGCCAATTCGAGAACGCTTACGAAAAGGTTGTTTAGATTTACGAAAAGGTTGTTTGGATTTACGAAAAGGTTGTTTGGATTTACGAAAGGGTTGCTTAGATTTACGAAAAGGTTGTTTAGATATATACATGATTTATTCCTTATTTTATTTGAAAATTGGCAAAAAAGGATTTCTTTATTTTATTCATTCTGGATCCAGAAGTAAGTAGTCTTTCTTTGGTCCATATATTATTATATTCATATACTAAATATATAAATATAATAAAAATCCTCTATACATATGAAATAATATCTACCTAAAACCAGATGAGTTGATTTTAATTTTGTTTTCTATCTATGTTCTATATATTAAATAAGAAGTTCTTACTCTTTTTGTTCTTTGGAAAAATCGAGCACACGATGCTCCTATTTCTTTATTTCGTTATGAGTCGTATGCTTGCGACAATAACGACAAAATTTTCTTAATTCTAATTGTCCGGGTGTATTGTGACGATTCTTTTGAGTACTATATCTAGAAATTCCCGTCGATTCCTTATTGGTACCCTTTCGAACACAACTGATACATTCCAAAATAACTCCGATTCTAACACCTTTGTCCTTGGCCATGAACCTCCTTTCCTTTTTGGATCGACTTAACTTAATTCTTATATCTATTCCTTTATTCTTCTATTTTGGATCCGAAGAAGAAGAATAAAATCCATAGAAGTTTCTAACTAAAAATGTGATTTCTAATTCTAAATATTTTGTTGTAATTCTTCGAATTCTCTAACGAATCCAATAGAATAAAAAATAGAGAAATAATTAAAAAATACAATCCTTGTCGAATTAGCAAGGATTTTGCTTCGAAATCCTTTCATTTAAGTAGCAACCCCAGTCCTAGCCTCTTTCTATGCTCTGATTTGTTGTGAGGCCTGACTTAACTTGCATACCCTTTTTAATTAAATTTGTGTTTTCTAAAAAGGGATTTACCGAATTTTTCATGATCCTGAGGTTCGACCCAATCCATCTTTTCTTTCTTTTTGCTTCGTATACTAAAAAAGGATTGAAGGAATATTTTCGTCATGTGAAATTCTATCTCTCGCATAGGAATAACTAGAATTAAAAAAAAGGGAATGACAAAGCATCTGGGAATAAACGATTAATTTCTATCAATAAACCCGCTAAAACCCCAAACCATAGAGTACTTAGCACGGGTGCTACAGAGAGATATGTTTTTATATCCCGCATTGAAAATCCTCCTTCCTTATTGGAATACATATATGATCAGATACTTTTGCCCAAGATAGTTTGTATTTCTTAAATTCGTAACTAAAAAAAGAAATACAATATTATATATATAAAATGAACCATATAGACGAAATTTTCCTATACCTAAAAAAGATGACCCTTCCTCCTATACATTACTAAGGAATAGTAATCTTTCTTTTATAGGTGAAATTTGATTGGATTTTAGATGTATACCCTTCCTTGATTATATGAGACCAAAAACAAGAAATGACAAGCAAGAAATGACAAGAAAGTTCTATATAGATAGAGAAATAGAAGAAAATTACAATGTGGAAAACAAGAAAGGAATTGTGTACAATGGCATTGTACAACAATTTGGAAAAGGGATGTAGCGCAGCTTGGTAGCGCGTTTGTTTTGGGTACAAAATGTCACAGGTTCAAATCCTGTCATCCCTACCTATTCCTTCTCTCTTCTTTATGGGCAATATCGGGGAGATCGATTAAAGTGGGTATAACTTGAATTTGTGAATACTATACGTAACGTACGTGAAACACGTTAGGAATTTGCTTTTTGAAAGCGCTCTTAGTTCAGTTTGGTAGAACGCGGGTCTCCAAAACCCGATGTCGTAGGTTCAAATCCTACAGAGCGTGATTCCATCTGTTTTATGCCGAAACAGAGTAAAATAACTTAAAAAAAAAACAAAGTCGAATTGCAACTCCACTTTGACCTCCTCTCTGGTCTGGAGGAGGTCAATCAAAAAAGAAATGTTACTCAATCAAAGATCCAACTGATCCCCACGCCTGTATTGCAAATACGCAGTCACGAATAATCCCGCTAAAGTAATAGGAATTAGGCCTAAGACGATTCCAAAAAGAAAAACTTCAATCATTTCTATTTGTTCGAGGGGCTAAAAAAAAGAGGTACGATCTATCTCTAAATAATAGTCTAAATTATCCACGAATCTCAATGACCAAGAAAAGAATTGGTGATTAGTGCGGAAAAGAGTCCTAGAATACTAGGAATACAAAAGATTTTTCTTTTCTTCTTTTCTGACTTATTCATTCAATTCATTTCAAATAAGACGTATCAAATAAGACCTATCTTGTTCAAGCCAATAAATAGAGCTGGAGTTATAGTTAAAGCAGCCAGTAGAAAACCGAAATAACTAGTTATAGTAAGCATGAAGGGGTTAAATTCCATTTATTTTTTCACTACACTACATATGTTGATAAAGCACTTACCTAAGTTATGGAAAATTTCGAATTCATCGGTTATTTTAGATAATACTAAAAAACAAGATAGAGTGAGATACAAAAGTATAAAAGAAAATAGATTCATCAGATGGGACATGAATCCCTAATTCCGAATCAAAAGATTTGTTGTGGAATCTATCAGGTAAGTAAAGTAATAATATTAAGAACTAGATCATCTAACCCCGTTGAAAAATAAAATAGGATTTTTTTTGGGGGGGTCGAGTGAAAGAGAAATAAAGAATGGAATTTTAAAAAAGCTCTTTCTATTTCGGATTATTTAGTTTTCAATAGGATTTCATCCTCTTTTTGGAGTAAACGGTCGAATATTCCCCTATTCCTTCTTATTTTAACTCATTCTATTCCATATAGAATAAGACAAAAAGAAAAGCATTCCACGACCCCCAAGCGCCCCCGAAAAAGGGAAAGCTCTTCCTTGAATTTACTTTATTTTTATTTATTTTTATTCTTTTTTCGAACC